AACTCACTATAGGAGCTGTGGTTGGTTGTTGACCAACAGAAAGCTTGGGATAAAAGATCAAGGTAGAACCATAAATACTACCTTGTAAAAGTGGTCGAATTTATCTAACAGCAATTAAATATTTACGCCCGCCTTTTCGATACAGTACGGTACACTGAACACCAACCCAATCTCGACAAGAGCCTCCACTTTTTCTTGTATTGGAAGAGAAGCGAACTCACTTTTTCTTGTATCGTCGGAACGGTTCTACTATGCCTGCGGTGACCTGCCCACGTGAGGCACTTTGGGCGCTGGTTGTTCGATCCGATCCTTGAGACGAAGAAAATCATTCGTGATTGTTACGATAATAGTACTGGAAACTTTCCGCTTGACTTTATATACGATATAAGTAAGGCTTGGTTAGAAAGACTTTCTGGTTCCTGTTCGCTCTCAGCTGTAGTCAGTGAATGGCGGCGAACTCGGTGCTGCTGCGGTAGAGAGACTGAGCTAATGCATGGACTCGACTCGACTAGGAACTATTAGCTGAAGGTAAAGGTAGTTTCACAAGCAAGAGTGAGTGGATTGAATCCTCCCTCTCCTATGCCACGCTGTTATAGCCTTCTAAGTTGGCTAGCTTTCCCTTATTACTAAAATAGCGAGACATGATAGAGATACCTACAGCACGACAGAGAGTCCTTCCTCTTCTCCAGGATTGGTGTGGGGAATCAGCCACTAGACGCGAGATAGCCCTTGTTTAGTTCATCATTCCGTTCGGATATAGAGCTGTATCCCAGGTCAAAGGACCAATTGATTCATAGCCAATGTTCTTGCCTTGCCTCGGGCATAGAAAAGCATCTTCGCCTATTGTCCGGGGAGGAAGGAGAAAGAGAATAGGCCCATTAACAAAAAAGAATTTGCGATTCCACCATATTACGGGCCGGAGATAGAGCTAAACAACTACTAACCAGGGGCCTAGGGACTCCTCTCACATTGGGTATGATTTTGCCATGGTGGACTCTACAAAAAGGGATTCCAATCCCATCTTATTCAGTTGGAAGTGATTCACTCACTTTTATAGTATGGAGAACGTGAAAAGGGTAAACTTCGAGGCCTCAGGCCGAGTCAGAATTGCTTTTCCCCAAAGATGCCTCCAATCTCTTAATAAAGGTATCTTCCTGGTGACAGCAGTGGCAGCGGAGCAGCATCATTCATTCTAAGTTAGAAGGACGTCTTCCCCAAGTATATAACTTAAGCTTTACACAAATTGGGCCCAAAAGCATAGAGATGGGACTCTCAGTCTTTTTTTATGCTGGTTCGTTGCGTCTCTCAACTCTAGGGTTCTGCTCCTCTAAGCGGGGACAATTCAAGAAGAATGAAGAGAGAGATTAGGTTCATATAGATACATTCACATGGAATCGGGAACTAGTAGACCTATTCTCCAACAATAGGTAAGGTCGAAGATCGCTCTTCAAACCGTCAAAAGCCTTTTGACAAGCTTCAGACTAGTTATTCGATTGAATCACAAAGATCTATTCACTTATTTGAAGCAGCATCGGAAAAGGAGCGGATGGTTCATGTAGCAGTGGAAGAGGCAGTCGCCTTTTATGAAGTCTGGGCTTTCGAGATCGAATCGTAGCCAAAGTCTTTTTCCAGGTTTAGAAAGACCGGTTTGAAAGGACCAGGAAAGATCAAATGAAGGAACTCTTGCTTCTTTTCGCTAATAAGTGCTCTATCGCTTCGTTCGACGTTCCCTCGGCTCCCTCACTTGCAGCAAGCCCATAATACGTACCGGACTCCTGCTGCGCCGACTTTGGGTGGCTTGCTTTGCCCTAGCCATCCACAGCCCCCGCAGCTTACCACTTTGCCAAGGATTGGCAGGAGCAGACTGATGTTGCTAAGGCATACCTCGAGAAGGCGGCTAAGAGAATGAAGCAAGCTGGGAACGCGCTGAGACACTATGGCAGTTCGAGGACAAGATCGCCGAGTACCGTGATGCGACGAGGACGTCGTCAGATTAGGTGGGGGAGAATGTCACGATTTTCCTCGCGAGACGCACATATGTATGATGGGTTGTATGGAAGCCTACCTAACTCTTGATTTTTGCTTAAAAGCCTTAGTTCAAGCACACCAGGACGAACGGAGGGTCTCATAGAAAGTATGAGACTCGCTCCGCTCCCCTAAACAAATAGGTCTACAACTTATCCGGTTAAGCTTTTATCCTCCTTTCACTCGTTCATTCGCTTCCTTTCCTTAATTAAGGCTATCCGTGCTTCCGATCTATCTACCTGGCTTCTTTCTGGATTGAATAAAGAGAATAATCCTTTGCTTATGGATCGGGAGGGAGGAGAAGAACTAGAACTCTAACTCTATGGCTTCTGGATCGGTCGCTAACGCTTCCTTCCCTACTTCCTTCTGCCTGCGCTGGTATCCCTTATTCAAGTAGTATCCCTCGAGTCGTATTCCCTCGCTTGGCAGCCTTACTACTAGCATGACAGAGCTTTCAGTCATCCATTGGAAGGGGGCAAGATGGTTATCCATTGCGATTGGTCCACACCTTCGACCAGCGGCTTCTTGCGACCTGCCCAACTCCCCTTCTTCTTTATAGTTCCGTTCCGTCAGTCTTTGGTCGAGCTAGCTCTCTCTCTTCAATTGCATTTCCTTGCTTTCTTTGGGAAAGAGTTCTCCTTATGGCTTTCATTCATACTCTTGATAAGGTGATTAGGTTGCTTTCTTTCCTACCTTACTAGTCGAATGAATCACTCCCTTCCTTGTTGCAAGCAGGTATCCCTAAGACTCGATAAGCATACAGTTTTTCTATTCTTGATGGAATAAATGATGACTCTTTAAGAAGACTGGCTTGATTGAAGTACTTCCCTTCTTTCTAGAAACTGACTTGACTACTACAACTCGCTGGAATTCGCTTAGTAGAGAATAAGAACTAGCTTGATCTACTAGCCTCCTTGAACAGAACAACTTGCTTATAGCTTACTGTCTGGCTTGGATAAGCTTGTATAAGTCTTGCTTCCTTTGCTTAAGGTATTGTTGATATATATATTTAGGGAGGAAGATCAGTTGAATCCAATGCTTGAGAAGGCAGGCTTTGAGCACCCATATTTCGACTTTCTACCCGATTCTAGGGATTCAAGACTTTAAAGGAGAGGATATCTAGCCACTTGAAAGGACATATCGGATTGGAGGGCAAGGTAGGAAAATCAGAGATTAATGCCAGATGATTAATCTATGAAAGGGATTGAAATACCCGGTGAAGATTCCCCCGATTAACCCAGAGATGGGCGCCTAGGATCTACTTCTCTCATCTGCTTGAAGCCTCTCACTCGGTACCGACCTTAAGATTTAACTCTTGGGAGAGCGACTGCCTTCCATACTTTAATCGAATCCCAGATCTCGATCGGTGCCTAGAGAGGACCCGGTTCCGTTCCAGCAAGAAAACGCATTACGGCAATAAAGGGCGAAAGCCCTCGATTCCCGTATTTCTTGGCTATTTAATATTAGTTATTAGTTAGCTATTTAGTAGTTGTTGTTGTAGTTTCAGTTTATTAACCATTATAGCCTTTACTCTAAACTCTAAGTATGCGTTTTCTTGCTCCTTTTGGTGTTGCTCCACGATCTGAAAGTGGAACTACGAGATAAATAAGCGGCGGGCTGATCTGACCTGCGCGTCTGCCTTCCTTTCGTCACTACGACTTGGTTTCGAAGGAAGGCTTTCACTAGACCAAAGACCTCGAGAACGCCTGCCGCGAGAATTCACAGGTTCGTTTATTTACCAGCACTAGTTCGTACCTTAGCAAGCAAGCTGCCGCGACCTCCGGTCTGCAAGCACCTCTGGTCCTAAGCACCCCCGGTCTCCAGGCTTAAGGCAACGGGGAGACAAGCTTGAAAGCCACACTTGCACACGACACTTGCTTGTTTCTTTCCGACTTGGTGCTTTCAGTCCAGTCGAAATTCTTTTTTTCCACTGTCCCATCCATATACAGCAGCAAGAGTCGCTCAGATCTTTGTCGATAATATAATATCTTCATTGCATGGAATGCCACACTCAATTGTCAGCGACAGGGGACCCGGTATTCATTAGCAATTTCTGGCAGGAGCTCTTTCGTTTACAAGGGACACAATTTAACATGAGTACTGCTTTCCACCCCAGACTGATGGCCAGACCGAGGTGGTTAACCGGTGCTTAGAGAACAGAACTACCTGGGATGCTTTACAAGCGATAGACCAAGGGAATGGGTACGTTGGTTACCATGGGCGGAATAGGGGTACAATACCACTTATCATTCGGCAACCAAACAAACACCGTTTGAAGTGGTATATGGGCGCCCACCACCTCTTCAGACGTGTCCTCGTCTTCCTATAGTAAGCTGCAGAAAGCAGCAGATCTCCACGTTTTTTGCAAACAACACCAATGTTGTCACTTAAACGAGTACTTATGGTTTACTCGCTTTTTTTTCGAGTCAGAATTTTTCGATCCGGGGGAAAGGAAGGCTCCTCGCTTTTGTTCAATTATAAATAAATAACTCTTTGATGGAGATTTGTAGCATCATTCAAGTAAATACAGATTGAGATCGTAGAAACATGAGCTTGTGATATAGCTACACCTAATTCCGGACCGGTTAATGCAAGAACTATAAATAAAGGACCTGGATCTCCTATGAAATATAAAAGATCATTCATACATAGCATAGTCCAAGCGGACCCACTTAAAATCTTTACTGAACTATGACCGGCCATCATATTAGCAAATAAACGTATTCCTGAGCTTAATGCGCGAAAACAATGAGGGATTAGCTCAAGGAGTACTAAAAAAGGTGCTAACGGCAGTGGGACTCCTGCGGGTAATGAGAAGCTTAAAAAATGAAGCCCATTTCTTTGAAATCCCACTATAGTAATGCCAATAAAAATAGGAAATGAGAGACCCAAAGTAATGAGAAAATGACTTGTAACTGTGAAGCTATAAGGTATCATACCTTGGGGATTACGAAAGAACGAAAAAGTAAAAGTGA